AACTTGAAGAAGCGGGCCTCTATCAGAGAAAGCCATTGCGCGCTAGCCCCTTGTATAGGGTTCCAAACCTGCGCACCCCTAAACTACAAGCTTTCTTTGAAGCCCCTACAACATGGGATATTTGAAGAATCCCCTTTCTACAAACCTTTCTATAATATAAGAGAAGCTCTTCGAGCTTTCTTCGCATGCTTGAGCGCATCCCCTTTCTATTAGTAAGGTTGTCAAATTTCCTTTAGTTCCTTTATGACTATAATCTAAATAATAGGGGTAGGGGGGCGCTAACGAGCAAGAAAAGGGGTGCGCTAAGGCGCAACGGCTTTCGCGCAGCTGCTACGCCCTTGCTTCTTGCCTTATCTTTTACTAAGAAACTAATCTAAATAGAAGCCCTTCTTTCTCAAAGTCAACTTTCTCCCTTCTTGCTTTAGTGAAATAGGGGGCGCTAACGCGACCTTCCTTCAGCTGGCTTCGCCCTATCTATTCATCTATTTTCTCAAATGGATATTTAGGGATCTCTCTTGTTCATAGATCTTGAAACCAGATCAATATCCATTTCTCAATAGATCTATTTATCGATAGAAAGATATAGATCTCTATATGGATCTATCTCCATATCTAAATATGGAAGAACCGACACTTAAAGGGCGTAACCAACGGGAGGCTCTCACCCTGTCCCCGACATTGTTCTCCGACGATGTCCCCTGGGCAAAAGGTGGCCCAAGGGCCACTTGACTGTAAGGAAAGGAGCCACCATTCTCTTTCTTTCTTCTTCCGATCAGGACAAGTGGGTTGGTTCGTTTCGTCCTCCTATCTACGCAATTCTCTGTCTTCGTTCGTGATCATGTTGGGCGAAAGGTAGTTGTAGAGGAGCGGAAAGCCACTTGACTCTAAGGAGAGGAGCACCCCCTGTTTTTTTCTTTCCCTCATAAGCCTCTGCTACTTCCATAACATGGGCCTTTGACGTGTTCCCCCATATATGTGGATTCTTATCTTCTTTAGTGATGTATGCGCAGATCGGACCCCAGCCCTTTTTTGCCTGGATGTCGCATTGCATTTGCTCGAACTCGGGAAACACTTTCCTAATCTGGCTTCTAAAGCTATTTTTAGGTGCCCTCTCGACCTTTCCACCGATGTTATAATATAACCCTCCGATTCTATGGTTCTCCCTGGCTACGAGGCCTCACACGGGTAGAGTTCGGTATTCCTTTGTCGATGGCTGACCCAGCTCTTTCCTTTCACCGGTCGGTAAGTGCATCCTATTCCTATTAAGCGGGGCGGCAGTTGCTAAATAAAAAGGTGGCGCCATTCCCGCTAAAGAAAAAGCAATTCTTCATCCAATCTCTGTTCCAGATTCTGGTCTTACCAAGTCACCTTTCTCTAAGGCTAAATAGCTAAATAGCTAAATATCCCCGTACTCTTTTTTCCTATTTTCTTTATTCTTTCATGTCGAGCTTTCGAAAGCCACTGGGGAGGGAGAATGAACGATCGACTGCTAAAGATCTTGAATAAAGCATTGATAGCTTTGCAGAGGAGAAAAACTTTGATTCTTCCCGAAGGTGTTCCTTGCATGCTGAAGTGAACAGGGGCGGTACCAACTACGACTAGAAAGCGGTCACTCCTGTCAATGAATACCATTCATGGTTGTCTATGTTAGTAACATAGCCATAACGACTTTGTTTTACTGCTTGAGGTGGTGATAGCTTTTATATATTTGCTTAATTATAAGCTTGCATAGTGCTCTTCCTATTTGTTTGTTTTCTCGGCTTTCTTCTGCCGAACCGAACGAAGACAGTTTCTCGTACCTCTGTACCTATTGCACTGATATCTTCTCTTTCACTCTCTTTCTTCATTCAGGAAAGGTGAAGATTGAATCGGGAACCGAAAACGAAGCAGGAACAGACTTGTCCTTTGGTCGAGTTTGCTTCACTTCCTGAGCCCTCACCACTTCCTGCGACAGCTAACAAGGGGCATTTAGGACAACTCGTTCATTTAGCACAACTTCATTCCGCTCGGGCCTCTCTTTGGAGAGTCCCTTCTTTCCAATCTATAAATATAGTACTGGCTCGCTATTCATATTATTTCTGCTTGACCGGTACCAAGAACTCCATTTTCACTGAATTCTGGGTCTGGGCGCTTAGCAGCCCCTACTTTCACATTTCTTCCTATGTTGGTCTACTTCCATTTAGACTGACCTGGCTCTGGCTTAGAAGACGGAATTTCATGAGATGTAACAGAAGTCGTAGAGATAAAAGTAGGACTAAGACTAAATGACTCAAAACTAGCATTGAAAGTAGGTCCCTCTTCAGCAGTGCTTTCTTTCACAGCAAGAAAGAATTGAATTAGCCTCGGAGAACTGAACTACCTTGATCTGAATCTCTGGAACTCACAGAAGACCAAGGCAAGTCCACTCTCAATTCAGCATAAGCTTGGGATCTTTCTTTCCTAAAGCATTTCCCTTGAAGCCAGGTCTTTCTTCTCTTCTTTAAAGCCTGGAGCTGGACTTCTTTTTCCTGACTCGATTCACAGTTTAATCACACTAAGCCAGAGCCCAACCAGGGTGAGAGAGATAGGAGAGTAGGGACGGGGAACCAATGTCACCAACAACACTAGCAGTCTCGGATCTTTGAATAGACAGAGAGAGATGCTCTTCCTGCGGCCCAAGAGCGTATTCGTTCAAAGAGCTGGCAATGACTTTCTTCCCACCCGGAAATCGTAGTAAGCCGGGAGAAAGACATTCATATATTCCCCAGGCACGGGATAAGGGGAAAGAGAGAGCCGAGAGCCGGGAACGCAATAAAAAGAATTTCCCTCTCCCTGTAGGTCGAGCTGAATTACATCCACCCTCTCACTTCGTTCGAGCTTCCTTTTCAGCCCTCTCACGGGAATCTTTTAATTTAGAATACGTACGAGACTACCAAAGCAAATTAAACTTCTTTCCCCGGAGCAGCAACTGAAAGAGAAAATACCGGTTTATTCATCTGCACCGGAAAAGAGCTAAGCCCGGAAGTCACGGAGCTCTCTTCTCTTTCAATGGCAGCAGCTAGTTTAAGTTCAATGTCAGCCGGATTTCTAAGCACTAGTCTTTCCTTCTCACCTGCTAACTCATAGAAAGAAATAGAGTCAACCCATGCGCCTTTCGCGGGGTGAGCAAAAAGCCTTTCCCTGGATCCTGGTATGAACTCAAAAAAAGCATTTACCCGTCGCCTGCTTCATCTGCAGAGCTTCCTCTTGTTCACAGCAAAGAGAGCGGATTCGTTCAAGCAAGCTAATCACATTACCCTTTCTAGGGTAGGGGCACGGTACGATGTCATTACTCTCTTTTGCTCCCTCACTCCTTGAAGAAGAGCGAACAGCTGATCTTTCCTGGTCCTTTCGAACCAGTCTTTCTAAACCTGGAAAAAGACTTTGGCTACGATTCGATCTCGAAAGCCCAGACTTCATAAAAGGCGACTGACTCTTCCACTGCTACATGAACCATCCGCTCCTTTTTCGATTCTTCTTCTATATAAGTGAATAGATCTTTGTGATTCAATCGATTCGATTCTCGTTCTCACCCTCGGCGAACTCCCTTTAAGGACAGAAGCGCATCCTCGTTCTTTTGTATTATTTGTTGGAATAGATAATATACATATATGATCAGATGCATATGTAGGTAAGGACTGCTTAGAGTTGGACACAGAATGCCTAATTCAAATTGAAATGTACAATGATCCGGGAAATAAGATTTTCCTTTTCTTAAAAGAGAAAAAAACGAAATAGATCCACTTTCTGGATTATTGCCGATGTAATCATAAAAAGCGAATTTTTCAGGGACCGGATAAACTTTGATTTTCGGCTAACCCAGCACCAACTCTTCAATAGATTTCTTGCTGGAGTTCCGTCCTTTAAGCCAGGGAAGCTGCATCTACTTTAATTGATGATTTCTCACCTTCAGCCTCTATACTATATTACATCAAATAGAAGCGATGGTACAGATATTGACCTAACCAAGCTAGTATGAATCATCTCAGCTCCGATCATGGTGGGTGACTGCGGGAGATTAGTTTCAAGCCACTGCCTCGAGAGCTGCCTACGAAAGAGTTCCGGCTATGCCTGGCCATCATAACATTCATAAACGAGATTGATAGATGAATAGAGGAGTCCAGCCACAATCATTATTGATTCGCCTGGGAGGAGTTCAACCGCTCGAACTCAGAGAGATGAGCCTAACAGTGCCCCAAGCCAAAATAGAGAGAGGAGAAGAATGCAACTATCTAATCGGGATCACAGTTCCGACCATTCCTTTGAAGGCCGAAAGGTGAAGAAGTGTTTAGCCACACTCTCTGCGGAACAGTCTTATCAAAGCGCTCTCTTTAACCAATCAAGCAAGACAGATGGAATGAAAGAAAGAAAAAGTTGCTCCGCAGCTCGCCCAGAAGAAGATAGACCCGCCACTATAGATTTGTCAATCCCTGGGCTTGGCCAAAGACATACCCGGCATACTAAGACTAAGATGAATCATCTCAGTTCCTCAACAGGCCTAGTCCCTAAATCCCTAAACTAAATAGGACGCTTATAATCGCGATCATGCCGCATCAGCTCTTTCAGTCACTACTACCTGTGTCGCACCTACAGTGGCAGAGAGTTTGATAAGACTCTCGGATAAGAAAGATCAATCCTGAATAAGCTTCAGCGGATTCTCATTAGAAATCTTTTTATAAGCAAGGAGCTATCTATAGGAAGATAATTGCCAGGTCAGTCTGGTCGGAAAGAAGCTTGCTTACACCTTGCTTTATATTGAAAGAAGTCTTCCTCCTTGAGAAGGTAGCCTTTCTATCATTTAGTGGATAACTCCTTGCTCCATTCCGCTTAAGGTGGCGCGCCTTAGTCCCATAAGCTTATGCCTATACCTGCTTTCCCTTGAAATATACATAGTAAACCACTTTAAACTCGCAGTTAGTCTTGGCCCAACTCTGCCCGGGGGTTGGCCTTTTAAGGCTTATTTCACTTCTTTTTTTCTTTTTCTCTTATTGCTAATTGGAACTCCGGCTCCGGTAACCTCCTGAACCTTATCCATTACGTCAACCCTTCTTCAACAAGGGGAAGATAGGAGGTAATTCCCTTTTTCAAGGCCCCTAACCTAGTCCTGGTTTGGTTCTCCAGTGGAAAGATTTGAGATACCTTCTCCTACCCTATAAAGTAAGGGAGACTGACACTATGCTTTATAGAAAGCGAAATAGTGATAAGGAGTTGCGGAAAAGTCCCCGAAAAAAGGAAGCGACTTTTCCCGGAAGAGCAGAGGGGACAGTCTTTGGCCCAGGTAAAATAAAACCAGGCCTCCCCTTCCACCCAAGTGGACTATTCTCTCCTTATGGAGTCTAAGAAAAGAGAGATATCCTTGCGCAAGGCGAAAGATCGATGTCCTTCAGAATTCTAAAAAGATCAAGAATTGCGTGCCTTTAGATCCCGTCTTTCTTGATTCATAATCAAGACGAAAGGTCGGATGTACTTGTTCAGGTCAGGTCTACTTTTGGTCATTCTTCTCTCTGAAAAATAGAATATTGCTCAAAGAAGGTGACTCGTAGTCCCTTTTCGAGTATTATCTTCGCTGTGGATGATCCAGTCGGTGTGCGTATGAACGAACGGATTCCACCTCTTTATGGGCTATATGCCCTGCTTGTCCCCCATACCCCTTTCAGCAAGGGTTGCCGTGGTCTCCAAGAATCTTCTTCCGACCTCTGAGGTGGTCCGTCAAGTCCTCTAGCCTAGGGTAGTCAAAATAAAGGCAGGATTCTCTCGTCTTTTATTTCCCTTTTTTCTGAGAGAGATGTCGTCCTTCCAGTTCCTGATGAATTGAGTCCGCCATCTATTTCATAGTAATCACGAAAAGCAAGCCCTATGTGTCACAAGCAGGCACCACGGGTTCTTTACTTTTTGGTGGGGTGGAGGGCTTTTGTGCATTATAGCACAGGCCGTGACTACCCTTTTACCTTGATTGATGCTGCATATCGCCCGCTTGTTCTATAGAAAACTAAGTGCCTATCAATTAGTTCCAAGAAAGCGGCCGGGGTATAACTAGAATTTCATTCCAATCTCGATATTGTTGGAATTGGTCTCGAAGAAGCGATTGCCCGCGAAAGCCGTAGCCCTTTAATTGCTTAGGGGAATCGGCCTTCTTTAGTCAAAGCTTTTTCTATTCTTTTGTTAACTGATTTATGTATCGGATTCCATTCACCCCACGGTTGGGAATTAATGATTGGCTCTATCTATAAAGATTTTGGATTTGTTCATAATGATCAAATTTTATCTGGTCTTGTTTCCACCTTTCCAGTCATTCTCGATACTATTTTCTTTTGATTTTCCGTTATTTAAATCGTCTGTCTCCGTCACTTGTAGTTATTTATCATTCAATGAATGACTGATAAAGGATCCATTGATATTAATCTAATCCAATTAGAATGCTTGGTACTTTGTAGTTGTACATAAGCAAAGTATTGAAAATCGTATTTACTCTTTCTATTTCTAACCATCGGGGAGATTCATCCTAGATTATTCCAGCAAATAGCAGAATCGTGGCTAGGGAACTATACTAGTGACCTACCCAATTTATTGTAGAAATTTTCGCGATCAATGATTGGACCATGCAAACTAGAAATGCTTTTTCTTGGCTAAAGAAAGAGATTACTCGATCTATTTCCGTATCGCTCATGATATATATCAACACTCGGACATCTATTGCAAGTGCATATCCCACTTTTGCACAGCAGGGTTATGAAAATCCACGAGAAGCGACTGGGCGTATTGTATGTGCCAATTGCCATTTAGCTAATAAGCCCGTGGAGATTGAGGTTCCACAAGCGGTACTTCCGGATACTGTATTTGAGGCAGTTGTTCGAATTCCTTATGATATGCAACTGAAACAAGTTCTTGCTAATGGTAAAAAAGGGGGGTTGAACGTGGGGGCTTGTTCTTATTTTACCGGAGGGGGTTGAATTAGCTCCTCCCGATCGTATCTCTCCCGAGATGAAAGAAAAGATTGGCAATTTTTCTTTTCAGAGCTATCGCCCCAATAAAAAAAAGATTCTTGTGGTAGGCCCTGTCCCTGGTAAAAAATATAGTGAAATAACCTTCCCTATTCTTTCCCCGGACCCTGCTACTAAGAAGGATGTTCACTTCTAAAAATATCCTATATACGTAGGCGGGAACAGGGGAAGGGGTCAGATTTATCCCGACGGCAGCAAGAGTAAGAATGCAGTTTATAATGCTACAGCAGCAGGTATAGTAAGCAAAATCATACGAAAAGACAAAGGGGGATATGAGATAACCATAACGGATGCGTCGGATGGGCGTCAAGTGGTTGATATTATCCCTCCCGGACCAGAACTTCTTGTTTCCGAGGGCGAATCTATCAAATTTGATCAACCATTAACGAGTAATCCTAATGTAGGCGGATTTGGTCAGGGAGATGCAGAAATAGTACTTCAAGATCCATTACGTGTCCAAGGACTTTTGTTCTTCTTGGCA